ACTTTTGTATTACCTCTTCTTACTGCCGTATTTATGTTAATGCACTTTCCAATGATACGTAAGCAAGGTATTTCGGGTCCTTTATAGAAAAGGCAGATCATAGATATTTGTAATTTTTCATATCGGGGAGGGATAAGGGTTTTTCATTGCTACAAATATGGATTGTTTAAAAATAAAGCATGTTATTTGGATACTTCTATTCAACTCTGAAGTATTTTTTATTTTATACGAATAGAATAGTTGAAGTATATTTTCCTAAACAGAGGATGGATTATGGGAGTGTGTGACTTGAACTATTGATTGGCCCGTGCAGATATATGATTTTATCCGCCACGTTGGAATTTACAACCCAATGTGTCTTCACATCCAACCATCACATCACGTCGATCCCTTTATATAGCATAGGATAATAGGATAGGCCGGTTCGCTTGAGGAGAATATTTTCTATGATCATGCCCGAATCTTGTCATACATGAAAAGGCTCCGTAAAATCCCTATAATAAGTGATGTGGAATGATCCAATGTTCTATTTATTCACTTTTTTTAATTTTTCTTTTTTTTTTTTTTTTAGTAATTTTTATTAGAATTAATTTGATAGTATAATTGGATAGTAATCTTAGTAAGTTTTTATAGTATGTAGATGCATTCATTTCCTCTGCATCAATCCTGATCTATGATACTATCGGAGTTAAATAAGGGATCTAAGGAAGAACAGGGGCTAAGATTTTCTTAGTAACAAGTAAAAATTTTGTATTTTTGTATGTAATACAATTAAGATATTGTGGGGATAAATACTAACCAAAAGACATGAGACAATCCAAAAAGCACTTGATCATGATCTAGTTTGTAAGCCGACTTGGATATTGAGCATTTCCTTGTTGCCAGAACTGAAATCTTTGCAATGAATAATGAATCGTTGAAACTAGGGTAAATGTCATTTTCTAAATCTTCTCTTACAGAGAATCATTCTACATTATCTATGTAGATATGTCTGAAATATAGATCTTCTATGGACCTATTTATGTTCTATGAATCTATTTCTGTGATTCTTTTGATTATTGCTCGAGCCGGATGATAAAAAATTATCATGTCCGGTTCCTTTGGGGGATGGATCCACAAGGATTCACCTATCCAAATAACAAAGAAACCTGATTTGAATGATCCTGTATTAAGAGCTAAATTGGCTAAAGGGATGGGACATAATTATTATGGAGAACCTGCATGGCCCAATGATCTTTTATATATTTTTCCAGTAGTAATTCTAGGCACTATTGCATGTAATGTGGGCTTAGCAGTTCTAGAGCCGTCAATGATAGGTGAACCGGCGGATCCTTTTGCAACTCCGTTGGAAATATTACCCGAATGGTACTTCTTTCCCGTATTTCAAATACTTCGCACAGTACCCAATAAGTTATTGGGTGTTCTTTTAATGGTTTCAGTACCAATAGGATTATTGACAGTACCTTTTTTGGAAAATGTCAATAAATTCCAAAATCCATTTCGTCGTCCAGTAGCCACAACAGTCTTTTTGATCGGTACCGCAGTAGCTCTTTGGTTAGGGATTGGAGCAACTTTACCTATTGAGAAATCCTTAACTTTAGGTCTTTTTCAAATTGATTAAACCGTTAAATACCACAACATAGATATCTAAGGAAGATCCCCTTCTGGATCTTCCTTAGATACATCAATCTTTTTATGATCTATTCTGCAAATATATGGACTGTTTCGGAGATTCAAAAATTATTCTATTCTTTTTGATTTCTAAAAAAGAAAAAATGAAAAAAATCCAATGGATTTCAAATTAGAACTTTTTATTAAGTAAATTGATTGCAAAATGATTCTGTACAGTGCTCAATATCTGTTTTACATCTTCTGTGCAAAAATATTTCATTTTCATAAGATCTTCTTGACTGTGACTCAAAAGGTCCAATAATGTATGTATATTGGATCTTTTGAGACAATTATAGGTCCTGGAAGACAATTCTGATTGGTCAATAAAAATACATGTCAATGGAATTCCTTTTTTGTTTTTCTTGAGATTAGTGAATTTGTCTTGAAAGGAAAAAAGGGGTAGATTCCATCTGTTTTCATTTTCCTTTAAATTCATGTCCTCTTCCTCTGCATGTAGAAAAGGAATCAATAAATCAATCAAATTACGAGAAGCTTCATAAAGTGCTTCTTTAGGAGTTAAACTTCCATTCGTCCATATTTCTATAAAGAGTATCTCTTGTTTTTCATTCCCATTCCCATAAGAATGAATACTATGATTCGCATTTCGAACAGGCATAGATACAATATCTATAGGATAACTTCCATCGTGAGAGTCATTTGTGGATTTCATATAATATCCGCGATCTCTCTTGATTTGTAATTCAATACACAAATCAATTGGTTCTGTCAGGTTAGCTATATGTTGTGTCGTGTCAACTATTTCTACGGAAGGTGGTGAGATGATATCTTGAGCTGTTATGTATTTTGGACCCCTGACACAAATGGATGCGTTCCTAACTCCATAAAGATTACTTCTTAATACAATCTCTTTCAAATTTAGTAAAATATCATGTACTGATTCTTCAATACCTGCTATCGTAGAATATTCATGCAGCACATTTTCAGATGTTGCACGTGTGATACATGTTCCTTCTATTTCTCCAAGTAAAGCCCTTCGCATGGCAATACCTATGGTATCGGCTTGACCTTTCATAAGCGGGGACAGAACGAAACGACCATAATAAAGGCGTTTGCTGTCTACTCTTGATTCAACACATTTCCACTGTAGTGTTCGAGTGGATCCTACTATGTCTTCTCGAACCATACTATTATTTTTCTTTTATTTATAATTATTGGATCAGAATCATTTATTTATCTTGGAATCTCTTGAATTCTTATTTCTACACACGTCTTTTTTTAGGGGGGCGACATCCATTATGTGGCATAGGTGTTACATCACGTATGAAACTTAATAGTATCCCATTTCTACGAATGGCTCGTAATGCCGCATCTCTTCCGAGACCTGGACCTTTTATCATAACTTCTGCTCGTTGCATACCCTGATCAACTAATGTACGAATAGCATTCAATGTTGCTGCTTGGGCAGCATAGGGTGTTCCTTTTCTTGTACCTCTGAATCCAGAAGTACCTGCGGAAGCCCAAGAAACCACCCGACCTCGTACGTCTGTAACAGTTACAATAGTATTATTGAAACTCGCTTGAACATGAATAACTCCTTTTGGTATTCTACGTTCATTCTTATTGGAACCAATACGTGCATTCTTACGTAAACTCATTTTTGCTATAGGTTTTGTCATATTTTATTAGATTATATTTCTAAGAAGAAAATAAAAAGAAAAAAGAATCAGAAATCTACAGAAAGAGACGACGGGGATATCGGGGATATCTATTTCATATGAAAACGAATCCTTTCTTATTTCTTTTTACATGTACATGGGTTTTATTTTCCAAAGAAAAATGAAAAAGTTCTTTACCCCTGTCTCTGTTTATGTCTCGGATTGGAACAAATAACTATAATTCGTCCCCGCCTACGAATCAAGCGACATTTTTCACAAATTTTACGAACAGAAGCCCTTATCTTCATATTTCTCATTCCTTACTTTCATTCTAAATATATTTTTTTTTAACAAAAATCAGTTTATTGCATTTTTGAACTTTGAATTATATCTCTACGAAAAGGATGTTTAAAAGAATGATCTAATCGTTCGAATCTTTTTTGCGAAGTCTATAAATTATACGTCCCCTGGTTGAATCATAACGACTCATTTCGATTTTGACTCTATCTCCGGGTAGTATACGTATAAAACTGCGCCGGATTCTCCCTGAAATATAACCTAGAATTATATCTTCATTATCTAATCGAACTCGGAACATACCGTTGGGTAGTGATTCAGTAATTAAACCCTCATGAATCAATTTCTGTTCTTTCATTCCAGGGAACCCCCTTTAAGTATTAACTAATAGAGGAAGAGTTCTATAATTCACTTTTCCTCTCTATTTTACAAATAGTAAGTTCGAGAGAAATTTAGGGTATCCTAGGAGAATTACCATATATAACACAAAATTTCTCCTCCAATTTTTTCTAATCGAGCTTCTCGATCTGTTATTATACCTCGAGAAGTAGAAAGGATTACAATTCCCATTCCACCTAAAATCTTAGGAATTTGTTGATAGTTGGAATAAATTCGTAGACCAGGTCGGCTGATACGCTTTAAATTTATTTTATTACCTTTCCTAGTCTTTCTATGTCGTAAGGTTGAAACCAAGAAATTTTTTTGACTTTCTTGATGTTTTCGAACGTTTTCAATAAAACCTTCTCGTAAAAGTATTTTCACAATGTTTTTAGTGATATTAGTAGATACTATTTTAACTCTTTCCTTTTGATCTATGTCAGCATTTCTTATAGAAGTTATTATATCGGCAATAATGTCCCTACCCATGACGAACTATTGTTATTGGTGCCCCCTAATTTTGATATAGTCAACATGCTTCTTTTTTGTTTTCTTTTTTATTTTTATTGAATTTTTTTTTAATTATTATAGATTCTCAAAAATTCTTAGAAATTTCAAATATATACATGAGACACACACAATCTATTAATCGGATATATTTCAGATATTCTAATATTCTATTCTATAGATAGATAGGATATATCCTATTATCCTATTTTCATCTATAAGACTTCGGGTGCTAATGAAACGATTTTAGTAAAATTTAACTGGCGCAATTCTCGAGCAATTGCACCAAAAATTCGAGTTCCTTTTGGATTTCCTTCTTGATCAATGATAACCGCTGCATTGTCATCATATCGTATTATCATGCCGTTGTCACGTTTTAGTTCTTTACATGTGCGTACAATCACAGCTCTAATTATTTCTGATCTTTCTAGAGGCATGTTGGGCACTGCTTCTTTGATTACAGCAACAATAACATCGCCAAGATGAGCATATCGGTGATTACCAGTTCCTATGATTCGAATACACATTAATTTTTGAGCTCCACTGTTATCTGCTACATTCAAAAAGGTCTGAGGTTGAATCATATCATTTTTATTTTAATCTCTTATTTCAAGATAATGGAAAAAAGAAATATTGTCTGTCCGGAGATAAAGAAATCCGTGGTTGTTTTTTTCTTCTTAATACTCTTTCTTCTTTTATTTTACTTTTGTTTACCTATCCTGAAATAACAAATTGAGTTCGTATAGGCATTTTGCATGCAGCTATTTCCATAGCTGCTTTGGCTACAGCTTCAGATATTCCACTCATTTCATAAATTATTCGGCCCGGTTTAACAACGGATACCCAATATTCGGGGGATCCTTTGCCCGAACCCATACGTGTTTCTGTAGGTCTTACAGTAACAGGTTTGTCGGGAAAGATACGTACCCATATTTTTCCACCACGACGCGCATATCGTGTCATTGCTCTTCGCCCTGCTTCTATTTGTCTAGCTGTGATCCAAGCAGGTTCAAGTGCCTGAAGAGCATATCTGCCAAAACAAATAGAATTGCCTCGGCAAGATATTCCCTTCATTCTACCTCTATGTTGTTTACGAAATCTGGTTCTTTTAGGGTTATAGTTGATGGTTATTTCTGAATTCCATATTCCATCTCTACTGCAGAGCCGGACATGAGAATTTCTTCTCATCCAGCTCCTCGCGAATGAAATGATTCAAGAAAATTACATATTACATAAAAATATGTATTTTCTTCTCTCAAAAGACAAAAGAAAGAATATACTCATTTTTTTATATTGAATTTGTTACATGAGTAGGCTGTATATATAACTAGATAACTAGGCGTGTTTCTTTCTATTTATTCTATTTATATAATTTATATTATATAATTTATATATAAATAGAAAATATAAATAGAAAGAAAAATAATGATATAAAGAAAAAGAATGCTTCTTTATTTTAGCAAAATCTCTAAAGTATTTTTCTTTACCTCTATTGAATCACACCAATAGTTATCCAATATTAAATGAAAGAAAAAGAAAGAAAGGTTTCGCGGGCGAATATTAACTCTTTATTCCTTCATTTGTAGGGTCAATTCATGACCATTCAGAAGAAATCCATTTTTTCTTGGTTCATTCCGCCATCCTACCCAATGAATCCTTAGGATTTATTTGTTTTCAAGAAAATCCTATGTAATCACAGGTTCCATCGTTCCCATAACTTCTCTATTAATACTTAGGCCTGAACTCTGCAATGGAGCTCTCAACATAATCTGTTATTTGTTTCCGAGTCAATCTCCTCAGTTTTTATTAACCCGAAGCTCAATTCAATTTTTATCTATTTTCTATTATTTAGATTCTTTCTTTTTCTATCTTAATTACTTACCTTACATATATAATAGACTATATTATCTATATTGATTATATTCTTTCTATTATTATTCTATTAGATTTTTATTGTATATTAATGTTGATGCTTTATAACACTGCCTTTTTTATGGGGTAATTCTTCATAAACCATACATATGGGAATCATATATCATTTAAGATCATTTAGATCTTTATTCTCTCTTTCTATCACCCTTCCTTTTTCCACATCCCTTTTTTTTAACAATTCATAATCAGATTTATTTTTTATGAAAAGGATTTCAGTTGCTACAACTATATGATTGATTCAGTCATATAGTGACTGTTTCTTGGGATCTCGACAATACGAAGTAATAAGTTGTTTATGAGTTTTGAGTTTCTTTAGTTTTGATAGTTATTAAGTTTATAGTGCGGTCAGCCCATTTTTATTTTCAGTCTCAATTCTAAAGAAAAAACTAACGAGTCACACACTGAGCATAGCAATTATACTAGAATTTAAATTAAATTTAAATAAAGGGTAAATCCAATTTTTATTCAACCTTATATAATTAGAATTGTTCGTTTTTCTTTGATTCAGAAAAAAAAAAGAAGAAAAGATTTTCTAAAATTTTTCTATTGATGAGCAGAATGGCGAGATAAAGAAAGTTTCATTATTCTTATTTTATTATTCTTGGTTTACAAATATCCAAATTTTGATACCTAAGATTCCATAGATAGTTCTAACTGTATGGGAACAGTGATCAATTTTAGCGTGAATTGTTTGTAGGGGAACCCTGCCTTCTCTGATCCATTCGACACGTGCAATCTCTTTTCCGTCGATACGTCCTGCAATTTGCACTTGAATTCCTTTTGTACCGGTTTGTTCAGTTAATTCAATAGCTTTTTTCATTGCCTTTCGAAATGAGACTCTATTTTTTAATTGTAAAGCTATATATTCTGCGAGAATATTAGGTTGTCCATAAGGTTTTTCAATTCTTGTGATAGCAATGTTGAGTCTCCGGTTTACAGAATGAAACTCTTTTTGTACATTCATCTGTAATTCTTCGACTCCCCGTGTTCGTCCTTCTATTAATAAATTAGGAAATCCAATATAGATTATGACCTGAATCAAATCTATTCTTTTTTGAATTCCTATATAAGCGATTCCTTCAAAACCTGAGGATATTTT